TCTGATCTAGCATATTGTATAATGCATTGGATTGTAAATCCTTGTAAAACTAATTGAGTTGGTCAGGTCAAAAGGTGTAATGTTTATATATTTTATAAACCCTTTAAAATAAAAAAATCAACCACGCTTTAACACCCTCCTACAATTGATTTTTTATAAAGAGGGCGTATTTATCACTGACATCTTTATAAAAAATCAATTGTAGGAGGGTGTTAAAGCGTGGTTGATTTTTTTATTTTAAAGGGCTTGTAAACGAGGGGATATTAAAATATGTAAAAATGCCAGAGATTTTTATGGGGTTGGTTTAGGACTAATTTACAGCTTGTTAAGCTTTTTTACTTTGTCAGTAACACTTAGGTGCTTTTGATTTGAAATCAGAATGTTTGTTTTTATTAACAATACTGACTGGCTGTGGTTATGTCAGAAGTTTATGAGTTAGCTTTAAGCGTTAATTATGGAAATTATTCCTAATCACTATACTTGTTTATGACGGCATAGTATAAGTCTATGTTACGGCCATAGAATTGGTGATATTTCACCGTATGCTTTAGATGTTATTAATGTTGTGTGTTTGTTTTGTTGTGATTTTTTCCATATTGTGTTATGCTTGGTCTTTTTGGGGGGTTACTGTTTTTAAATTTTTATTTTGTGGGGGTGGCTTATGAGGTTTGTTTGGGGTTGTGGATGTTGTTTCTATCTTTGTGTGATTAATGCTTGGTTTTTGTTTTTATTATGTACTAAATTATACTCACCACTACTTCGGTCATAGTATTTGTGGGTTTGATTTAAATAAGATTATTGTAATTTTTGTTGGTGTGATGGCTAGCCTTGTAGTAACTGGTGATTTTTTGACTACTCTTGTTTTTTGGGAATATCTGGGGGTGGTTAGGTATTTTTTAATTTTATTTTATTTAAGTTATTTGAGACTTCGTTCTTCTGTTGTTACTTTGGTTTCTTCTCGTTTTGGTGACGTTTGTCTTTTTTTATTAATTGGTTTATATTTTTGAGGGGGGGCAAGTGAATTTATATTATGCGCACTGTTTTTTTTTATTGTAATAACTAAGAGTGCTAGATTTCCTTTTATTAGTTGGTTACTAGAGGCAATGCGTGCCCCAACCCCCGTGAGTTCTTTAGTGCATTCATCAACATTGGTTGCCGCCGGGGTTTGATTTATGATGCGTTATGACCTGTTATTATATACCAATAATGGGGCGTTTATATTTTATCTGTGTTTATTAACTACTATATTTATTACGGGCGTGTGTTGTTTTTTTTTTCTTGACTTAAAGAAGATTGTGGCCCTATCCACCTGTAATAAAATTGCTTGGTGCGTTTTTTATGTCTTATACGGGGATTTAATTTTGGCTTTATTTCAGTTAGTGAGTCATGGGGTTTCTAAGTGTTTACTATTTATGATGGTTGGGGACGTTATGAGAGGTTCTGGTGGATCACAGGCCAGGAATTGTGTCTATTCAAGTTTGTTATATGGACGCTGGGGTTTATTTGGTTTATATTCTATCATACTGGGTCTATCAGGTGTTCCTTTTATAGGGGTCTTTTTCACCAAGCACATGTTACTTTCCGGTTTTAGCTCTTTTATCAATTGTCTCTTTTTTGTGGTTGTATTATTTTGTGTATTTTTATCTTACTTTTACTCTTTCCGTTTATGTTCTATTCTAGTTAATGTAAAGATTAGGTTAAGTTCTGGAGTTTATTTTTTATGCGGGGGGGGGGCTATGGTTTATTTATGGTTAATTACTAATTATTTTACTGGGGGTACTCTTGATGAAAATTTTATTGGTTTTTATTGGGTTACCACTTTATTAATATTGTTTCAAATTGTGGCTTTTGTGTTTTCTTATTATTTATACAATAGAGTTATCCTTACTTGATGAAGGAGTTCATTATTTGGTAGTGACAAATTAGTTGAATACGCTTTTGAACTATTTTGTAATATAACTGTTATTCTAAGTGAGTTTTATTATCGTTGGGATAAGGAGGTTATAACTTTATTAGGTAGGGGAACCTATTACCCCCTAACTTTGCTGTATAAGAATTTAATAAGTTTACTGTTTATCTCATCTATTGTCTTGTTGTTAGTGATTTGTATATTATATTAACATTTGGATGGGATAGTGGTGTATATACTATATCCAACATTTGGATGGGATAGTGGTGTATATACTATATCCAACATTTGGATGGGATAGTGGTGTATATACTATATCCAACATTTGGATGGGATAGTGGTGTATATACTATATCCAACATTTGGATGGGATAGTGGTTTTTGTATATTATTAGTATAAGTTGTATTATATCACTTTTCCAAAGTGGGGATCTATTTGTTTAGATAATATAAGGGTGTCATTTCTTCCTATTTTTAAATCTCTTTTATTTGGTCTAGTGTTGGTGGGTTGTTTTTTGTGGAAGTTGAATTATTTATTATTTGTACTGCCATTAGTTGGTTTTTCTTTATTATTCTTTTGATTTGATCTGTTGAATTGAGATTTTCATTATGAATCTGCATTTTGGTTATTTATTCTTAGTGAAGTTATAGCATTTGGTAGTCTTTTGGTTTGTTGTTTTTGGTTTGATAAAAATTCCTTTATTAGCTTATCTAGTTCCCTGGAGATACCCTTTTTGGGTTGTTTTTTGTTGTTGGGCTCTAGTATTAGTATAACGGGGTTTCATCATATTATGCCTTGGTCTTTTTCTTGGATATTACTTTTGTTGACGATAGTGTTGGGGATGGGGTTTGTTTTGCTTCAGTTGTTTGAGTTTAAAGAAGTTTTTATTAATTTAACTGACAGCAGGTTTTATGCTAGTTGTTTTTGCACTGTGGGTTTACATTTTATACACGTTTTCTTGGGTGTTATTGGTTTATCTATAATTTTATTTTTGGGGGTGGCTTCAGCCGGGGCCTATCGTTGCACTTTAGTTACTTGGTATTGACATTTTGTTGATTATATCTGATTATTGGTTTATGCTTGTGTTTATGTTTGTTTTACTGATAGGTTATTTAAACTGGCAAATTGTGGTTTTGTTGATTACTCTGCGTGTTTGTATCAGTAAAGAAATGGTTTTGTTGTTGCGTCGTAATGTGGTTGATTTGCCTACTAATTATTCTCTTAATTATTATTGGTGTAGCGGGTTTATGATTTCGGCTTTTATGGTAGTTCAGGTAATTACTGGTGTGATTCTTTCACTTTTGTATGTGGCTGATTCAAGATTAAGTTTTCGTTGTGTTATGGATTTGAGAAAAGATTCTTTTTTTACTTGGGGGGTGCGTTATTGACACATCTGGGGGGTTAGTATTTTGTTTGTCCTGTTTTTTGTTCATATGGGTCGTGCCTTATATTATTCAAGTTATACTAAGAAGGGGGTATGGAAAGTGGGGTTTATTTTATATCTTTTAACTATGGCTGAGGCTTTTTTGGGTTATATTTTACCTTGACATCAAATGTCATATTGGGCTGCTACTGTTTTGACGGCTATTGCCGAGAGTATTCCCTTAGTTGGTCCTACGGTGTTTAAGTATTTGGTGGGGGGGTTTTCTGTAACTAAAGTAACTTTGGTTCGTGTATTTTCAGCTCATGTTTGTTTAGGTTTTGTAATTTTAGGTTTAATGATTTTGCATCTTTTTTATTTGCATTCTTCCGGGTCTAATAACCCTTTATTTTCTTCTTTTGGGTATGGAGATGTTGTTTATTTCCACTCTTATTTTACCACTAAGGATTTTTTTTGTTTGGTTGTTTTATGCTGTATTTTGGTTGGATTTATGTGGTTGGTTCCTGATTTGGTGGTAGATACAGAGGGTTATCTAGAGTCTGATCCTTTGGTGACTCCGGTGTCTATAAAGCCTGAGTGATATTTTTTGATTTATTATGCTATGCTTCGTTCTGTTGAGTCTAAGATAGGTGGTTTAGTGTTGGTGGCTAGATTATTATTTTTTATGTGGGTCCCAACTTTTAAAGACTCTAGTTCATATTTTGTTATTCGACAGGTGGTTTTTTGGGGTTTCGTTTGTCTTTTTGTTGGGTTGACTTATTTAGGCTCATGTCACCCTGAGTATCCTTATTTGGGTATTTGTCAGTTATTTTCGGTTGGTGCTGTAGCTTTTATGTTTATTTATAAGCTATTTTGATCGAGTTATACTAAGTTGGGTTTTAGTATTTTTTTAGGGTAAATATATGGTTTTTTTATATTTCTTCTTGTTTATAATGGTTTTCTTGGGGTTTATTTTGTCTCTAACTCGTTTTCTTAGTTGTTTGATTATTTTAGAGAACTTTAAAGTGTTATTGCTATTATTCAGTTTATTACTTGGCTTACTTGATAGACATGTTTTATTTATTGCGTTGATGGTTGTTTCAACTGTTGAAGTTATTGTTGGTCTTGTTGTTTTAACGCGGGTATGAGAGTGTACAAATTCATTGGATTTGGTTTCTTTTTAGGCTTTTCTTTACTGTTTGTTATTCCTTTGTTGTATTCAGTCGGTGTTGGTGTACTTGGTTCTGTTACTGTTGGTAAAGGTTATTTTATATTTGATTCTGTCTCTTTTTATTTGATTTTATTAATATTCTTTCTGGGGGTATATAGACTTTTCTCTACCTTTTGTCGTGTGGGGGGAGGACGTAGTATTTTTTTCCTTGGGTTAAGATTAATTTTTAGGTTCTTGTGTTTCTGCTGTAACCATTCAATTTTATTTTGGTGTTTTTATGAGCTTTCTATGCTTCCTTTATTATATCTAATCTTTTGTGATTCTCCTTATTCTGAGCGTTTTATAGCGGGTTGATACTTTTCTGTTTATTTGTTGTTTACGAGTCTGCCTTTAATTTTGATTTTATTATATTTATCCTATATTAAAGGTAGTGTCTTTTTTAGTTTATGGGGTTTTTATAGTGATTACATTTTTATATACGTTGCTTTAGCCTTTATATTTTTTACTAAGGTTCCGTTATTTCCATTTCATACTTGGTTGCCTATAGTTCATGCCGAAGCTACTAGGATTGTTTCAATGTTTTTAAGTGGTTACATTATGAAGTTGGGTATTCTTGGTATTTATCGTTGTACTCCTTTTGTTTTCTCTGGTAATTTTGTTGGTTATTTATACTTGTGTTGTATTTTTAGTGTTTTCTTTTTAGTTACGGCTTCCGGGGAGTTAGATGGAAAGCGGTGATTAGCTTTTTTGAGATTATCTCATATTTTAATACCCTTTTTGGGTTTTTTTGTTTGCGATTGATCTGGTATAAATTTATCCTTTTTTTATTGTTTAGGCCACGGTTTAAGTGCTGGGCTGGTGTTTGGATTCTTATGATTCTTTTATGAGGCTATAAATACACGTAATTTGGTTCTTTTAAAGTCTGGTGTTGGGGGGGTTTATACAACTCTGGTTATTGTATTCGGGTTGCTTTCATTGTGTTCTTTCCCCCCCACCATTCAGTTTTTCTGTGAGGTATTTGTGTTGTCTTCTTCAACGTTTTCATTTATTTATCTTTGTTTTTGGTGTTTTTATTTGTTTTGTGCCGGGTTGGTGCCCTTGATTTTATGTGGTCATATTTTAATTCGTGGTGAGTCTTTTGAGGGTAGTAGCTTTGTAGTATTTAGTTTTGGGTTTTTGTTTTTATATTTGTGTTTTTGGTGTTACTTAGGTGTTTTATATATTTAGTTTAGTAAGGTGTTGGGGGGCACGCTATATTTTGGTTATAAGGGGGACTCGTGGTCTACTTTTCTCTTAGCTTATAATTAAAGCGTTAGTTTGAAGCACTGAAGATAACTTGGGTTAGAGAGGTGGATAAGTTAAATATAAACTGTGGGGTTCATGTCCCCTTAATATGTAATTTTACATTCTGCTGAGTTATGTTTCTAATGTTTAGTCATTATTCAAGGTTGGTTAGTTTATTGTATAATCGTATATTGGGTTTGTTTTCATATTATTATTTAGTGGTATTAGGGGGGGTTTTGATCTTATTTTTAGGTTATCGTTTTCCCTATAGTTATTCTCCTTTCTTTTTTGTGGTTGTATTGTGTTGTTATGTGTTTTTTTGTTTTATTTCGCTGTTTTTAACTCGTTTGTGGACAAACCCACGGGAATTTTTTAGTAGTTTTGTTCCTGTGGGAACTCCTCTTTATATTTGTCCTTTGGTTTGTTGTGCAGAGACCATCAGTTATATTATACGTCCATTCGTGTTAATATTTCGTCCTTTTATAAATTTGAGTTTGGGTTGTTTTGGTGCTGTTGCTGTGGGGGGGTTTTGTTTTGCTAGTTGGGGTTGGTTTTTTGTGCTTTGTGTGGTTTTTTTTTATGAATTGTTTGTGGCATTAGTTCATTGATTTATCGTGACTAGTATATTATCTTTTTCTGTTGACCATTAAAGTTGGTATGTTGATGCGGCTACATATTGATTTGATTACGTTTTCTTTTGTGCTATCTTTAATTTTTTGTGCTTTGTGTGGTTTTGTTGACTCGTTATTAGGGTTTTGAGTTTTTTTAGAGTTGGCCGGATTGTCTGCGGTTCCTTGTCTTTTTTATCGTGGGGCCGGGTTTAAATTTTATAACTCTCTGATGGTGTATATAATTATGGCTGGTGTTTCGTCAGCATTTTTGTTGAGGGGGGTTTTATTTAGTGAGCTTTACTTTTTTATATTAATTGGTTTTATTATAAAGTTGGGTTTATTTCCTTTTATGTTTTGGGTCTATACTGTTTTTGTGGGGAGCAAATGAGGGTTTATATTTCTGTTAAGTGTTATATTAAAGTTTCCCGTCTTGTTTTTTAGTTTTTTGTTTCAGTCAGGGGGTGTTTTATTAATATTTTTATATGTTGACTGTTTTTTTACGATTCTATTATGTTCCCTGCTATTTTGGGTTTGTAGCCCAAGTTGGGAGTATGTGTGATGCCATATTTCCTTATCTTCTGTGTCGACTCTTTTAGTTGCTTGTTTTTGTACAGATTTTATGTTATCAAGTTTTATATACTGTTATTATTTTTTTTGGGCCTCTTGTTGCGTGTGTTATTTTTTATATTTAAGTAGTGTTGAGGGGGTAAAGGAGAAATTTTGGGTTTTTTGTTTTTTGTTTTTGGTGACCCCTTTATCTTTGCCTTTATTTTATAAGTTGAGGGTGTGTTTGGGTATTGTCTATTCTTCTGTTTATATTCTTTTAATTTGGTCTGTATATAGTCTTTCTGAACAGTTTTTTTTATATAAGTTAGCAGGGGATAGTTATTTGTCGAGTACTTTTAAAAGTTGATGTTAGGCTAGTTTTTTGCAATGTATTTTATTTTAAAATATTTACTTTACACGTAAAAGAACCATTTGAGTGGCTTTGTTATGGGGTCTAGGAACGGAAACAATGTATTTTATTAAGAATATCGGGTTTGCGTCTCGAAGGAGGAGTTTCCCTTTGTTATTTTGGTAACTTTAGTTTATTTGGAGAATATTGGTTTGTCTAACCAGAGGAAGCTTGGGCTAAGTTGCTATGATTTTTATGCTTTTTACTGGTTTTGTTGGGTTGTTAATTAGTCTCTTGGTGATAGCTTTTTTTATTTTGGGTGAACGTAAGATTTTGGGTTATGCTCAGATTCGTAAGGGACCCAATAAGGTGGGGGTGATGGGGTTGCTTCAAAGGTTTGCTGATTTGCTTAAGTTGGTTGTGAAGTATAAGGTGTATGGCTTTCAGAGTCGTAGTTATGTTTCTATGTTGGGTGTTTATTTATTAGTATTAATAGTGGTTTTTTATTGTGTTCTTTTGGGGGGTTATTATGGTTATTGCGGTATGGAATACTCTATACTTTGGTATTTGGTTATTACTTCTTTTGGAAGTTATGCTTTATTGTGTGCCGGTTGGGGTAGTTATAGTAAGTATTCTATGCTTGGTGCGATGCGTTCTGCTTTTGGTTCTATTAGATTTGAGGCTTGTTTTATGTGTTTAGTGGTTTTTTGTGCTTTGTGTTATGGTGGTTATAATTTAGTTGATTATTGGGGTGCTGGGTGAATTAGTATTCTTTTATATCCTTGTTGTTATTTTTTGTTTTTGGTGTGTATATTATGTGAGACTAACCGTACCCCCTTTGACTATGCTGAGTCGGAGAGGGAGTTGGTTAGTGGTTTTAATACTGAGTATAGTGGTATTTTTTTTACATGTCTTTTTGCTTGTGAGTATATTATTATATTTATATTCTCATGGCTTGGGGGAGTAATTTTGTTTGGTGGGGGGGTTTTGTCTGCAATTGTTGTTCCCTTTCATCTTTTATTTTTTATGTGGGCTCGTGCTACGTTACCGCGGGTTCGATATGATTATTTTGTTAAATTTTTTTGGTCTGTGGGGTTGTGTATTTTAATATTGATGCTTTTTTCAGTTGTTATTTAAATTTTGTTTGTATAGATTATATGGTAAATCGTAATGCTGTTAACGTTAAGAAGGATTTAGTTCTACAAACGTATTTTCTGATTTTAGTTTATGCTTAGAATACTAGTTTTGGGGATTAGAGGACCTTTATCAGGAAGTTAGATGGAGCCAATAGGGCTGCTATTTGCAGGTTACTTTGATATAGTAAATTTAGGACTTGTGTTTCGTTGGTATATTTCCTCATATATCTAATTTAAGTGCAGGGTTCTTACCCCTGTGATGTGTTTTTGCACTGTGGGGTTGGATGTTTAGTTTATTTTTTGGTTTGTTTATATTTTGTCTTTTGTTTTTGGTAATATCTTTTTTTACTTCTGGCTTATTTAATAAGTCTGGTGTTGGGGGGTTTTGTTGGGGAAGGCCTTATGAGTGTGGGTTTTGTTCCACCTCTTTGAGATTTAATTGTTTTAGTTTTACTTATTTTTCTCTTTTGGTTTTTTTCGTTATATTTGATTTGGAGATTTCTCTGTTATTAAAAATGCCGGAGCAGGGATTATTATTTTCTAAATTTGTTTATTATTTTATTTTTTTACTTTTGTTGGGTGTTGGTTTTTTAGGGGAGGTTTTGTTGGGTTATGTCCGTTGGGGGTATTGAAGGAATTTGTTAGGTTACTGCTAATAATCTACTGTCAATTTGTTTTGACTTCTTTCTTTATCAAATTAAGTTAAGTTAGACTAAGTGTTTTCAAAACACTAAGTGATTTTTTGGGTCATTTGATGTGGGCAGATGGCTAAGTTTAGTTTTTTTAGTTGGCTTTTTACGCTAGATCATAAGCGTGTGGGTATGATTTATACTTTAATTGGGATATGATCAGGTTTTGTTGGGTTGAGTTTTAGGGTAATGATACGTGTTAATTTCGTTGAGCCTTATTTTAATGTAATTTCTTCGGACTGTTATAAATTTTTGATAACTAATCATGGTATTATTATGATTTTTTTTTTTTTGATGCCTGTGTTGATTGGGGGTTTTGGTAATTATTTGATTCCTTTATTATCCGGTTTACCAGATTTAAATTTACCTCGGTTGAAAGCCTTGAGAGCATGGTTGCTTTTTCCTTCTATTTTATTTCTTGTGCTGAGTATGTGTTTGGGTGCTGGTATAGGGTGGACTTTTTATCCCCCTCTCTCCTCTTCTCTTTTTAGGGATAGTCGTGGTGTTGATCTTTTGATGTTTTCTTTACATTTGGCTGGTCTTTCTAGTTTGTTGGGTTCTATAAATTTTATATGTACTCTTTACTCAGCTTTTGTTGATAATTTTGTGTCTCGTAGTTCTATTTTGTTGTGGTCTTATCTATTTACTTCTATTCTTTTATTGTTAACTATTCCTGTGTTGGCTGCTGCCATTACAATGTTGTTGTTTGATCGTAAATTTGGTTCGGCTTTTTTTGATCCTTTGGGTGGTGGTGATCCTGTTTTGTTTCAACATATGTTTTGGTTTTTTGGGCATCCAGAAGTTTATGTATTGATTTTGCCTGGTTTTGGTATGGTAAGTCATGTGTGTAGTAAATTAGGTTGTTCATATGATACTTTTGGTTTTTATGGTTTATTATTTGCTATGTTTTCTATAGTGTGTTTAGGTAGCGTGGTTTGGGGTCACCACATGTTTACTGTGGGGTTGGACGTGAAGACTGCTGTTTTCTTTAGTTCTGTGACTATGATTATTGGGGTTCCCACGGGTATAAAGGTGTTTTCTTGGCTTTATATGATTTTAAATAGTCGTGTTTCGTTGCGTGAGCCTGTGTTTTGATGGGTTTTATCCTTTATTGTGTTGTTTACTATGGGTGGTGTTACTGGTATAATTCTTTCTGCTTGTGTGTTGGATAAAATTTTGCATGACACGTGGTTTGTGGTGGCTCATTTTCATTATGTTATGTCTTTGGGTTCTTATATTAGGGTTATTATATTTTTTGTTTGGTGATGGCCTGTTATCACAGGGGTTAGCTTGAATAAGTATTTGTTACAGTGTCATTGTATAGTATCAAATGTGGGCTTTAATTTGTGTTTTTTTCCTATGCATTATTTTGGTATTTGTGGTTTACCTCGGCGTGTTTGTGTGTATGAGTCAGGGTACGCTTGAGTTAATATGCTTTGTTCAATAGGTTCTTTTGTTTCTGCCTTTAGTGGTTGCTTTTTTATTTTTATTTTATGGGAGTCTTTAGCTAAAAAGAATGTTGTTATAGGTTATTATGGTAGTTCTTCAACTTTGCTTAATTTGTGTTGATCGCCAGTGCCTTACCACAGTAATTTTTTTGTGCGTGGATTATTTGTTGATTATTCTGTATTGGCTTTTTAGTTTATTGTTTAGAATATTGATTTTGTAAATCAGGGGTAGGGTGTTTTGACCTTTAAGCCTGTTTGGTGGAACTTTTAATTGGGTTGATTGGTTTTAATTGCCTTTTGCATCATGCTATATGGATGTGGTTAGTATATGGGCTATACACCGAAAAGTTTGGATCTAGTATCAAGTTGGTTAGGAAGTTAATAACGCGAGTAGTGAGTGTTGAAATTTGATGTTAGAGGTGATAAATGAGTCGTCAAACTTTATAACTGTTTGGGGGTTTAAGTAGTTATAAACTTATTTGGTGATGAGATCAAATAGGTAAATATATCTGTCTTGTTTGCTGTGTTAGGTTAGGGTTAAAGTTACCTCGTTTTATAGAGTATGTTATAATCGCGGTGCGAGGTTGTGAAGATAGATTGTTTTTGGTGACCTCCTTTATTGAATTAGACTTGATAAAGTATCATTTAATAAGTAATTATATTAGTTTTTATGTGTCTCAGTTTCATCCCGTCTGTTTATTAAAAACATTTCCATAGGTTATTTTATATGGTAGTGCCTGCTCTATGTGTTATAAATGGCCGCAGTATCTTGACTGTGCGAAGGTAGCATAATTAATTGCCCTTTAAATGGGGGCTTGTCTGAATGGTTTGACGTGGTTGTGAGTAACATGAGAATTTTAAGTGAATTTAATGGCGCGAATTCAGAATTTGCGTAGTTTAACTAGACGGAAAGACCCTAGGATCTTTAAAATTTTGCTTGGGGCAAGTGATAATATTTTATTTGCTTTTTGACCCCCCTGAAGTGGGGTTACAGGTTTAAGTTACCCTAGGGATAACAGAGTGATAGTTTATTAGAGGTCTTATCGATTAAACTGTTTGCTACCTCGATGTTGACTTGGGTTAAATGTTCTGGCGCAGTTGTTAGGAGTTTCGGTCTGTTCGACCGTAAGTACCCCCATGAGTTGAGTTAAGACCGGCGTGAGCCAGGTCGGTTCTTATCTGTTGTTCTAATTCGTTAGTACGAAAGGATTGCGGGTTATTTTGGTAAACTCATTGCCTTAGGGTCCTAGTATTGCAAATACTGGTGCGAATAGTATTTATTCTGGGTTTTATCTGTTTAACTATGGCAGCAGGAAGGGGTTTAAGGTGAATCGCATAAATTTGGTTTGTTATTCTTTGGGCATCATGAGTGCTCTATTTGATTAGCGATTAATATTTTATTTAAGCGTAAGCTTTATTAAGGGCCTTAATATAGAGGGGATCAGGCACAGTGCCAGCATCCGCGGTTATTCTGTTTTCTCTGCTTTTTTGTGGTTTCTGTTTGGGGGTAGTTAGGAATAAATTTAGGTGAAATTTTTTTGTTTTTGTTACTATTATCTCTTGCAGTGGTAAGTAATTGCGTAGTGAGGGGGATTAGAGACCCCCGTAACTAATTATTTAATTGAACTTAGTTTTATAACTAAAATAGTTTGGCAGTGAGTTATTCCGGTCAGGGGAAGGTGTGTTTTAAAGGACGACCCGCCTATTAATTTACCCCAACTATGTTGGTGTATATCTGGTTGAATATTATTGCTTAGTTGCTTGAATTTGTGTATTAATATTTAAGCTAAGTCTATGTGCTGCATGTTGGGGTTTTCATGCGTTACATTTATAAACTTTAATACCTGTAATGGTTTATATTTTAGGACTTGATAGTAATACTAAATAAGTTTGTTGGTGTGAAAGTGGTTTAGCTCAGGTACACACCGCCCGTCACCCTCGATATTTTTGAGGTAAGTCGTAACAAGGTAGCCCCAGATGAATCTGGGGCTAATTGCTGTTATGCTTTGATAGCAGCTGTAATGAAATTTTCTTTACTTTATTACGATATAGTTTGTTATGTTGTTGCTCTTTGTGTTTTTATAGTGGTGTTTGTCTTTATAATGCTATATTGAAAAGTTTCTGGTGGGGGGAGTATAAATTTTGGTTCTGATAAACAGACTGTTGAGTTATTGTGGACTATTGTGCCCACGTTGATTGTTTTGGTGCTTTGTAGTTTAAATGTTAAATTTATTACTGCTGGTTTAAAAGATTTGTCTCAGGAAACTATCAAGGTTATAGGACGTCAGTGGTACTGAAGTTATGATTTTTCTGAGGGTTCTTTTGATTCCTTTTTGTGTAAGGACGGGTTTCAGGTGGATAAGCCGTTGCCATTACATTATGGTGTTGTGTATCGTTTTTTGGTTGTGTCTGAGGATGTTATTCATTCCTTTGCTGTACCCTCATTACAGATAAAGATGGATGCAATACCAGGTCGTATTAAATCATTATTTTTTGTGCCTGATCGTTATGGTGTTTTTGTTGGTTATTGTAGTGAGTTGTGTGGGGTTGGTCATGGTTATATGCCTATTGTAATTGAGGTTATAAAGTAATATTTTCTATCTTGTTGTATTTGTGGGCATAACAGCTTTTCGTGCTGTAGGAGGTATTTACCAGGTAGGGTGTTATGATGGTAAGTTTATTAGTAATTTCGTGTTTTGTTTTGTTTTTTGTTGGTTTAGTTTTCTTTTGTTTGATTAAACATCCCATATATTATTGTTTGCTATTAGTTTTGAACTCTCTAATTTCTTGTTTTGTGGTTTATACTTGTTTGGGTTTCAGTTGATACTCGTTACTCTTTTGTTTAGTCTATATAGGGGGGGTGTATATTCTGTTTGTCTTTGTTTCTGTTTATAGACCAAATACTAGTGTTGTGCCCTATTGAAATTTGGAAGTTGTGCTTTTTTCATTAGTTCTTGTGGGAGCGGTTGTTTTAGGTGCTTCTGTATACTTTAGTTTTATGAAATATGAGTCTAGTTTTAATTTGTGTACCTTAGCAGAGGGTTATTTTTATATTTGTATGTGTTTGGCTCTGTTGTTTGGATTTTTTGTTTTGAGTTTCATCATGAGTGTTAAGGGTGGTTATTATCGTTAATTATTT